CTAACGATTTATTACTGACGAGCCATAGCAATTGCACCTATCAAAGCAACTAAAAGAATTATGGAAATAAGTTCAAATGGAAGGAAAAAATCTGTTGATAAATGAATCCCAATTTGTTGACTATTACTTAAAAAATCTTGTTCTATAATCTGGTTTGATCTTGTAGTCCAAATAATACCGTACCATGACGTATCTGTAATAATAGTAATTAGTGAAGCAAAAATACTTGCACAAACCATCGCAGTAACCCCATCCCCAACGGTCCAAAGAGTAAAATCGTTGTACGATGCTGAACCATTCATAAACATCACAGCAAATATGATTAAAATATTTATAGCTCCCACGTAAATAAGGAGCTGTGCGGCAGCTATAAAATGGGAGTTTGATGAAATATATAATAAAGATATACAAACAAGAACCAATCCCAATGAAAAGGCAGAATAAATTGTATTAGTAAGTAATACCACCCCTAAACCTCCTAATATAAGAACCAATCCTAGAAAGACTAAAAGAAAATCATGTATTGGTCCGGGTAAATCCATTTTATGTAAAATAATAAATAAATATAAAATCTTTCATGATCTTATTGACCTGACCAGGAAATGGACCCTATTTTTTTATGATATGTTTTTATGAATTTAATTCAAAATGCTAAGAAATTCTAATGAGTGTGGATTGATGTGTATCCAATAATTGAATCAATCTCGTTTTTTATCAGAATAATAAATTTAAAATGGGAGTTTGAACAAGCTATATATGTTAAAAAAATTACTGATAGATGATATATCACTCGATTTTAACTCCAAATGACGCCTCGATTCTTATCAACTAATTTATAGTTGGGATTTCTATTGTAGTTATTGACCACGGAAAAATAAAATGAAAATTTGCAAATCATGGGGGTGACGCATTTTTTCTTTGAGGCGAATTCAAAATTGTTCGAATTGTGTAATCGTCAATTACTGGCATTGGTAAACGACCCAAAGCTATTTGATTATAATTCAATTCGTGACGATCATAAGTAGAAAGTTCATATTCTTCAGTCATTGATAAACAATTTGTTGGGCAATACTCAACGCAATTACCACAAAAAATACAGATTCCGAAATCAATACTGTAATTAAGCAATCGTTTCTTTCTAATATTCGTTTCCAATTTCCAATCCACAACAGGTAAATCTATAGGACATACACGAACACATACTTCACAAGCAATGCATTTATCAAATTCAAAGTGTATTCGACCGCGGAAACGTTCCGATGTGATTAATTTTTCATAAGGATATTGAATAGTTACAGGTAAACGATTTGCGTGCGATAAGGTAATCATAAAACTTTGACCAATGTACCTTGCAGCTCGGACTGTTTGTTGACCATAATTCATGAACCCGGTTACCATAGGGAACATATCGTGAATATCTAGAATTTTTTTTTTTCTCTTGTTTGGGACAGGTCGTGATAGTGTATTTACAGTGCAAGGAGTTGGGAAGAAGTTGTTAATAATAGATTACCTAGAGAAATAGGTAAAAGAAATTTCCATCCAAGGTTTAATAATTGGTCCATTCTTAACCTCGGTAAAGTCCATCTTGTTGTGATAGGAATAAACAAGAACAAATATGTTTTAGCTAATGTAATAAAGAGAAAAATTGTGGTTCCAAAGACGCCACCTACTTTATTTATTTCAAATAGTTCAGGAATAAACATGTACGGAATAGAGAGATTCCACCCACCCAAGTAAAGAACTGTTACAAACAATGAAGAAACTAGTAGATTTAGATAAGAAGCAACATAAAATAAACCAAATTTTATACCTGAATATTCAGTTTGATAACCCGCTACTAATTCTTCCTCTGCTTCTGGTAAGTCAAAGGGTAATCTCTCACATTCTGCTAGGGAGGAAATTATAAAAATGATAAACCCGATAGGTTGACGCCACAAATTCCATCCCCAAAACCCATATTTTGCCTGTGCCTCAACTATATCAACTGTACTTGAACTGTTAGATAATTATAGTCGGCGATAACATCACTGTTCCCATCGCTATTACAGAACCGTACATGAGATTTTCACCTCATACGGCTCCTCCAGGACCACAAAGAAATCTAAGGACCGGATCGGCATTCTTTATGGCGATATGTTCTAGATCGAGTAAAAATCTATTGAGAGGTCCCGAATTAGACCAATGGAATTCTGTTTGCTATAATAAAAAAAGTACTTCTGAATTGATCTCATCCTTTAATAATTTATAATGTTTTTTTGAGTAATAACTTAAACCTTCAATAAAATACTCCTTCTATAAATATTCATAGATAGTGGATTCAAAAAAAGTAAAGGATTATTTCGTTCTTGATAGTAATTTCTTTAATCGGTGGATAGGAGCATACTCTGGATCGGAATCATGGGGAGTACTACCTGATCATTTCTACTAACGTAAAGCCCCAATTAGTCTTCCTTTTATGTGGAAACGGCCCTTTGTATAATTTATATAATCTCTATTACTAATCCCTTGTGTAATTTGGTGTTTCTAACCATCCACTCATTTTTGCCCAATCGCCTGTTATGGTAGTCGGGTAATATAGCCAAACGCTAATGAAAACCCCATACAGTTGATCTTGTGAACCCGTTTCAAGCCATGATGCCCAACCAACCAATCTTGGGGTAAACAGTCTCTACTGCTTATATTTACTTTTGCTTAATCCTGGTACAGAGGAAATGAGGCTCGACTTCTTACTGCGAACTTATAAGCTGTTTTTTTTCACTCATAGAACTATCTGATTTAGTTCATCAACACTAACGACGAATAAAAAACGGAGACTATCTATTCAACGCTTTCCGCGAAAGAACGGAAATAGTAAAAAGTTTATGTCTTAACGAATCACACGTAGAGATATTGATAACACACATAGAGTTAATGGTATTTCATAACTAATGGATTGAGCAGCTGCTCGTAAACCACCTAAAAAGGAATATTTATTGTTTGATCCATATCCTGATATAAGAAGTCCGATAGGAGCAATACTTGAAATAGCGATCCATAAAAAAACCCCGATATTGAGATCAGCTAGGATAAGATGATAACCAAAAGGAATTACTGAATAACTTAGTAAAATTGATATGACCGCTACCGATGGTCCGATACTGAATAAACCACTATCTCCTCTAGATGGAATAATATTTTCTTTAACAAGTAGTTTTGTCCCATCTGCTAGAGCTTGGAGAATTCCTAAAGGGCCGGCATATTCAGGTCCAATACGTTGTTGTATCCCTGCGGATAGTTCTCTTTCTAACCACACAATTACTAGTACACCTATTGTGATTCCCAATACAAGAGTCAAAATAGGGATAAGCATCCATATGATCCCATAGATCTCCTTTAAAGACTCCAATCTGTAAAAAGAATTGATATCTTGTATTTCTGTTCTATCAATTATCATTTCAACGGTCAACTTCTCCCATAATGATATCTATACTACCTAGTATCGTCATAATATCAGCCAATTTCATTCTTTTAACTAACTGAGGAAGAATTTGCAAATTGATAAAACCTGGCGGTCGTATTTTCCATCGCCAAGGAAAAACACTTTGATCTCCTATCAAAAAAATGCCCAACTCTCCCTTTGGTGCTTCGATTCTTGCATAAAGTTCTTGTTTCGACAATTCAAAAGTGGGCGAAGGTTTTTTACTAATGAATCGATATTCAAAATCATTCCATTTTGGATCCCTTACTATATCAAAGCATCGGTTTTCTAAATTCTCATATGGCCCTCCTGGAATTCCTTCCAGAGCCTGTTGAATAATTTTTATAGATTCCGTCATTTCGCTGATTCGTACTAAATAACGAGCTAATGAATCTCCTTCTTTTTGCCATTTGATTTCCCAATTAAATTCGTCATAACACTCATAATGATCAACTTTACGAAGATCCCACTTTATTCCGGAAGCTCGTAGCATCGGTCCTGATAAACCCCAATTTATTGCTTCCTCTTCGCTAATAATCCCTACTCCCTCAACTCGGTCTAAAAAAATAGTATTTCGTGTAATAAGGTTTTGATATTCAGCAACCCCTGTTAAAAAATAATCACAGAAATCTAAACATTTATCTATCCAGCCATGGGGTAGATCAACAGCGACTCCTCCGATACGAAAATAATTATGCATCATTCTCATACCAGTGGCAGCTTCGAATAGATCATATACTAATTCTCTTTCTTTGAAAATATAGAAGAAAGGGGTTTGTGCCCCAATATCGGCCATAAAAGGGCCGAGCCATAACAAATGAGAAGCTATACGACTCAACTCCAACATAATTACTCTTATATAGCTGGCTCTTTTCGGTACTTGAATATTTCCTAACTGCTCTGGTGCATTTACGGTTATTGCTTCTGTGAACATAGTAGCTAAATAATCCCACCTTGTTACATAAGGCAAATATTGTATAATTGTTCGGTTTTCTGCTATTTTTTCCATTCCTCTGTGTAAATAACCCAATATTGGTTCACAGTCAATAACATCTTCACCATCTAGAGTAATGATGAGTCGAAGAACACCATGCATTGATGGGTGCTGAGGACCCATATTTACTATCATGAGGTCTTTTTTTGTAGCTGGTACATTCATAGGTTTTTCCCCGATTGATTCTTCCATGAATTGCCGAAAAAAATCAAAATTCAAGATCTAACAAATCAAATAATTAAAGTTCTTTAAAATTTAAATTAGTGAGTTTTTGGCTCACGAATTTCCAACCGACCAATTAATTCTTTATAACGTACTCTATTTTTCTTTGACAAATAAGCTAGTAATCGTTGACGTTTTCCCAGAATTTTACGTAAACCTCTCTGAGATAAATAGTCTTTTCTGTGCAATTCCAAATGTGAAGTAAGTCGTCGTATCTTATTAGTGAAACTTAATACTTGAAATTCAACAGACCCCGGGTTTTCTTCTTTTTTTTCTTGGAAAAAAACTGAAATGAATGCATTTTTTACCATAAAACGTAAATTGCTCCCCCTTTTATTGTTTAAAGATATTTTTTTTATTTTACTGATCAGAAATAATAAATAAGAATAATGTTAACCATTTGACTAAATTAAATTATCTACCTTTAATTTTCTCAAAAAAATGAGTCACTGATGAATCCAATTTGAAATTGGAATAGAAAAGTTAGATTCCGTTGATTTTTTTATTTATAGATCAAATTATCATGGAATGTAAGATACTACATGTATGTATTAGTTTGCTTTGAAATATTAGATATGTTACCTAATAGCTGATATCTAGCAAAAATTTATCGTCGTCTATTTTGTGGATAGTGTGGATACATATGTAGCCTTAACACACTGAAACTACTGCTATTAGTGGTATCAAACCAATAGCGATTCATACAAGCTAAATCTTCTAATCGATAAGTGGGCCACAGAAAGCACTTTAATTTTATTAATTTATTTTTATCTATACCAAGATTTGGACTTGTATCCAAAAATTTAACACAGTTTTTTACGTTCTTTCCATCCCAAAGTATGGGATTTCGACTCGCACCCTTCCCTTTTCTTGAATTGAATGAAATTACAATTCTAAATTCTCGCCGACGTCTAGGTGATAAAATATTTTCGGGAACGAGCAAAGCATAATAGTTTTTATCTCTATTTCCAGTTAGTTTTTGATGTCTTGTAAGGGGTTTATAAAAATTCTTTTTATCACCATATCTTTGATTAATGCGATCTTTATTCTTATGAACCAATGAAATACTTATGCTTTGATATCTAATAAATTTTCCATTAGTTTTCACAGACAGACGAACCGGTTCGATGCTAACCCCCCCTCCTTTCACCAATTCGGGAATATGGACATCCTTGTGACTCAGCATTATATTGAAAATCATTTCGCCTCGTTGGAGAGAGGATATAAAAACTTTTCGCGGGCTTCTCAGTCTAAGCAGGAGACAATATACCTTGATATTATTGATTAGTTGTTGATTAAAAAAATAATCACTTCTAAAAAGCAAATTATTTTTTAGGAAAAAATCGAATTCTGTTTCTGTAGCGCTTGTGTTTTGCTTTTTCTTTGTATGGTTTTTGATGACTGATCCCGCATAATCTTCTTCAATATATTTTTTTTCATTAATGTTTTTATTTGGACTAATCGGTGCATTTCCCTGAAAAAAAAAAAAAAGTAATTTTATGGGTATGACCCAGGGTTTTGTTTTATATGAATTATAAAGTAACATAACTTCTGGGAAGAACCAAAGTTCAAAATCGGATATGGCCTTGCTTTGTATTTCTTCATTCATTCCCATCCAAACAAATTGTTTTTTATTGAAGGGGTTGATGTCTTCATCAATTGTGAGATAAAAAGGATATTTCTTATAAATTTTATCAACTTTTTGATCGTGACTAGTCTGTTTATTACTGGTGCTATGGATCCAAGCCTCACTATTAAGCTTCTTTCTAACACTAAAATGGATAATTTTCCAATCTGCATATTTTCTATCCGGATTTTTAGCCATAATAGTATCTTTTCCTAGATAATTCTTGATAAGTATAATTGCCAGCCCATCAAATAATTTTTTTTTATCTATGTTGTAATTATAAGAAATCTCTTCAGTATTGTTTACGTGTAATGATGATACATAACTATAGGAGTTCCTCTTAGCTTCATAATTAATAGATTTAGATGAGAAGAGGTCATATTCAGAGTGTCTTTTAAAATTTTCTTTTTTATTTTTTAATAGAGAATAAGTTTCTTTTTCATATGAATACCATTTGTTTAAATCTTTTTGGGGGGCTTGATTAACTCTATTTTGCCATTTTTGGGCTACTAATTTAGACCATTGAATTTTAGATAAATTATATTGATAATGAACCCGTAACCAATTTTTCCATTGATTCAGTCTAGAATTACGAAGTTTTTTACTTTTTAATTCGGAACTCAATATTCCTTGTGTTCTAAAATATCCCGTTAGTTCGTTTTTCTTTAAAACAGGTGTTCCGTGATATTGAAGAACAGATCTTAAGTTAATAACGTGGGTTTTTGATAATTTGTAAAATACATATGCTTGTGACAAAGAAGGTAAGTTCTTTGGATATTTATTAATATTACTATTAGAAAGTGACTTTATAAAGTGAATTTTTTTGTGTTTTTTTTTTTCAATTCTTTCTGTATTTGCTTTAATATAAATAGTGTAAATGTATTTTTTAACTTTTTTTGTTGTTGATTCAAGAAAAACTTTTGTGTCGATCCGAAGAATATTAATCATACCTAAGAAGTATATCCTTTGAAATAAAAATTTTATAAAAAAATGTGATTTACGGATTAATCTAATCTTTATTCTTTTTAACACCTGCAAAAAAAATATATAGGATTCTAATCTGTTAGCATCATTACTTTGTTTGTTCGAACTAATGTTTTTTTCTTTTATAAGTTTGTTTATTTGAGTTATGATTAGGCTTGTTCTATCAGTCAGCTCTTTTGTTTTTTTTTCTGGCAGTGAATAACTTCTCCAATCAAT